GAACTTGACCCGATTTTAGGTGTGGTTCATTTTTGTCTATACATAAATTTTCACTAATAAACTGCCCAAGACTTATTTTTGTAGATGCCTTTTCACAATAATTGTGATGGAGAAAATACCAATTCAAATTTAATGGATTCAAAAAGGTGTTACTACATGGATCGGGGTTATAAATTTTCCTATTTTCATCCATTAAATAATATTTAAGTACTTGAAAAGTCTGTTTAAAATTGTCAAATTGTAAATATTTAGTTAGGGGGATCTGATTATAAGTTATCAAACAGGAAAATGCATAACAATTCGCCATTTTAAAAGCTATTCCTAAAGGGCCCGCCGAATTCCTAATTGGCATTAGGGAATTTTTTTTAATTGATTCTTTTATCACATTGAACGGACCCATTCGAAAACAGTTAGATGATGACAAAATTATCAAAGATTGGCAGTCCTTATTTCTATTCAATAACGTATGAATAGTTCCGTGATTTTGATTAAGGGATTGTTGAATCCGTGTCTTGGAATACAAAAAAGTGGAAGAAAATGGATTGATATTGGTGCGATCTGATCCATTATCGGGGAGCAATCCGGAATCTGAAAGGTCATTTCTTTTTCGAGTATACGAAATAGAGGATTTGACTAAGTCAATTCTTAGAAAATCTCGCATCAAACCATTTGTCCTTATTTCAACAAAGGAAGCGCGGGCCTCTTCGATAGAAGAAATTTTTTTGTCTTGCTCCCAATTCAATACTAAACAAGTCCGAACTAATTGAATACTCGTGTCAGAAATTCCCCGAATCAGTTTGCCGTTTCCATAAAGAATATAATTGATAACTTGAAGTTGCAAATTATCCCTTTCCTGCAATAGATCAAGGGGAAAAAGTCCTTCTAAATTTATACCGTCCGTTATTTCATATGTGATTACAGGCCGAACCAAAACAAAAGACTTTTTCTTAGTCGGTGTGATCCGTTGTACATAGATCCAATTTTTCAATTTTTTGGATGCTTTGTCCTTTTTTTTTCCTATTCCTGGAGGTATCAAGATGCCGCTGTGTCGAGATATCTTATCTGTCTCTCCGGGAAAATGGATATCTCCAGAAAATATTTTCAGTTCAATTCTTTTTTTTTTTCTTTCCACTCGGATTAACCCGCCTACTCGACTTCTTGTATTTAAAGCGATTTGTGTATCTACCCCAATGATACTGTTATTCCGTACCATTATGGTAGAAGATCCGGGTAAGAGATGCACTTCCTCAGGAATAAAAAGAAATTGATCTACTTTCATTTGCATCTGGTATTTTGGCCTAAATTCCTTGACTCCTCGATACTCAATCAAATCCTCTTTTTTGACCATTGAATGCCCTTCTAGAGTCCCATATTTAGTAATTCCCGAACTCTTTCTGCTGTATCGAGAATCATCGAAATAAGCAAGAATACTATTTCTACGAAAAATACCATTTATAGGTATTTCAATCAAAATACCTGAAGGGTAGGTCCGTTCTTTTTCTCGTTCTTGATGAATCCATTGGAGTGGAATGGTGAATCGATTTCTTCGCCTCTTTGCCAATAAATCCGAATTCTCGTGGAGAATGGCAAGATCTATAAGATTAGAATCACCAACGCATATGATTCGATTAAATTCTGCTGAATAATCAATACTCCTATCTTCTTTTTTATCAGAAAAACCCGAACTAACTAATTTATGTCTCACTTGATTATTAGTCAATGAAGGATTAGAAATAGATCTTTGCTTGACAGAAAGAGAATGGGCGCTCGTTTGATCTTGATCCTTGTGGAGCGAAAAGGAGGCTAGGCTTGATCTGCACGGTCCTCCTGATAATATCCATAAATGGCTTGTTTTTGGTAAGAGATGAACATTACCATATGTAAATTCAGGTGCATGATACACATCGGTACTCCAATGCATTTCTCCCTCTGAATCAGAATAAATATGTTTTCTAACTCTCTCTTTAAAATTAAAAGTGGATGTTCCCGCGCAAATCTCAGCAATTACCTGCTCTGATTCTACATATTGATCATTTTGAACTAATAGAAAACTTTTAGATGGAATAGTCACATTATGAAGAATATCTTCACTTTCAATAGTTACATACAAATCTATAGAACATAGAAAAGCGGGATGCCCATGACGTGTACGTGTTGGATGAACCAAATTTTCATTGAATTTAATTTTTCCATTAGAGGGGGCTCGTACATGTTCTGCAGTACCCCCTGTGAATACCCCGCCGGTATGAAAAGTTCTTAATGTTAATTGAGTGCCGGGTTCTCCAATAGATTGACCTGCAATAATACCTACAGCTTCGCCCAATTCGACCAGGTCACCATGAGTCGGACTGCGTCCATAACATAATCGACAGATCCACGATGTACTCCTACAAGTAAAGGGGGTTCGAATAGATATTGGTTGTGTTCGAAAGGTTATGAATCGGTTGATAAGTCCAATCCCAATATCTTGATTTCGAGTGGCAATGCATCGTGAACCCAT